ATGTCGCCAATATAAGCATATCGTCGATTACTAGCTCCTAGGATTCGAATACACATCAGTTTACGTGCTCCGCTGTTATCCGCTACATTCAAATGAGTTTGAGGTTGAATCATATCATTTTTTTATTATTTCAATCTAAAAAAGGAAGTAAAAATATTTTGTGTTCAAAAAAAAAGGGAACCTAGAATTGCCTTTTTTGTTTTCATTCTAAAGACCTATTTCCTTTGGTTCTCATTTATTATCCTGAAATAATGAATTGAGTTCGTATCGGCATTTTCGATGATGCTATTGAAATAGCCTTTCTTGCTATATTTTCTGGTACTCCACCCATTTCATAAAGTATTTTCCCAGGTTTAACAACAGCTACCCAATATTCGGGAAATCCTTTTCCTGAACCCATACGTGTTTCAGTAGGTCTTACTGTAACCGGTTTGTCTGGAAAAATGCGTACCCATATTTGTCCACCTCGGCGAACATTTCGTGACATTGCCCGCCGTCCCGCTTCTATTTGTCTAGATGTTATCCAAGCTGGCTCAAGTGCCTGAAGAGCATATCTTCCGAAGCAAATATGATTACCTCGATAGGATATTCCCTTCATTCTTCCTCTATGTTGTTTACGAAATCTGGTTCTTTGGGGGTTATAATTGATGGTTTTTTTTTTCAATTCCATCTTTATTACAGAACCGTACATGAGATTTTCACCTCATACGGCTCCTCGCGAATGAAGTAATTCAAATATCTATATCTATATAGATATAAATTCAATCTAATCGATAAAAGAATATAAATATTCATATGTTTAGTAACTAACGGAATTTCGGTATTTTTTTAGATTTCATACAATCTTCGAAATTTTTATATCTTCTTTTCAATATCGATTCTTAGAATTGGCAAAAATATAAAAAAATTCAATAAAAGAAAAATTCTCGCGGGCGAATATCGACTCTTTTATTCTCAAATTCAGATGGAATGAAATTCAGATGTAATGTAGGGCACAACTCCTAAAAAATGGATTGCTTTTAGGTTTCTTCCGCCATCCCACCTAATAAATCATTAAGATTTGTTTTCATAAAATCTTAAGTATTTGCAGGTTTCGTCGTTCCCATCACCTCTCGATTAATGGTTAGGTTTTCATTCGACAATGGAGCCTTTCTTATAGCTAAAAATGAATAATATTTTTTTAGAATATTCATTCTTTTCTTTTTTCGTGAATCAATATTTTCAGTTTTTCTTGATTCAGAGCTCTGAATTTATTTACGTTACAAATATATAACATATAGCTATATTATTCTTTTTTTTATTGATGCTTTAATACACTATCTTTTCTGAGATGACCCCTAGACCTTTACATATTCGAATTCTATATCATTGATAGATTTTAATCTCTTTCTTTCACCTTTTCATTTATCTATATATTTTTATTGCTTTACAACTAAATAATCTTTTTTTTTATTTTATGTTTCACAATTTTTCAGTTGCTATAATATTCATATTTATTTTTTTAATTTAATATTTTTTCTTTTGACTAATTCTTTAGATCTAGATAATCCGAAGTGATGTGTTGGTTATTAGTTCTTTTTGAATGAATTGATACTATTAACCGGTTTCTTTTTTTTTTATTTTTAATTATTCTAAAAAACTAACGAGTCACACACTAAGCATGGCAATACTATATAAAATGATTAATTTCATTTTTTAGTCGATTCAATCTTATAAAATAGATAAATTTTGGAGAATCAAAATCGAGTAATTTTTTATTTTTTGTTTGATATAAAATCAATATAGGACATTGAATAATTTAATAGAAAGAATAACATCTTTTTCTTTATTTAGAAAATATCCAAACTTTTATCCCTAAAACCCCATAAATAGTTCGAACTGTATAACAACAATATTCAATTTTAGCTCGAATGGTTTGTAGAGGAACCCTACCTTCTCTGATCCATTCTATACGCGCAATTTCTTTTCCATCAATACGTCCTGCAATCTGTACTTGAACTCCTTTTGTACCTGCTTGTTCAGTTAATTCAATAGCTTTTTTCATTGCTTTACGAAAAGAAACTCTATTCTTTAATTGTCCAGCTATAAATTCTGCAAGAATATTAGGGTGTTGATAAGCATTTGTTACTTTTACAATAGCAATGTTTAGTTTTTTATTTACACAATTCAGTTTTTTGTGCATATTCGTCTGTAATTCTTCCATTTTTTGAGGCTTACCCTCTATTAATAACTTTGGAAATCCCATATATATTATGACTTGAATCAGATCGATTCTTTTTTGAATCTTTATCTCTCCAATTCCCTCGACACCCGAGGATATTCTTATATTTTTTTGTATATAATTTTTGATCCAATCTCGTATTTTTTTATCTTCTTGTATATTCTCGGAATAGTTTTTTGGTTGTGCAAACCAAATAGAATCATGACTTTGAGTTGTACCAAGTCTGAAACCAAGCGGATTTATTTTTTGTCCCATAATTCCCCACTACTGTACATAAAA